GTATTGGTCCTATTGGAAATACTAATGGAAGTGAAGACCTCGTTATAGATAAAAACATTCATAGTTGGGGTGATAGTGACAACCCAGGTTGCGATAATGTGGATCATTTATTTGGTGTCAGGGGCATTCGGAATTTCGCCTCTGATGACACTTTTTTAGTTAGGGATAGTAGTGGTGACAATTATTCCATCTATTTCGATATTGAAAATCATATTTTTGAGATTGACAATGATCATTCGTTTCTGAGTGAACTCGAAAGTTTTTTTTCTAGTTATCCAAATTCTAGTTATCTGAATAATGGGTCTAAGAGTAACAATCACTACTATGATCGTTACATGTATGATACTAAATATAGTTGGAATAATCACATTAATAGTTGCATTGACAATTATCTTGATTCTGAAATCAGTATTAATAGTGACTTTTCAAGTGGCGACAATTACAGTAAGAGTTACATTTTTAGTTACATTTGTAATGAAAGCATAAACAGTATTGCCAGTGCGAGTTCCGATGTAAAAACTAGTGCAAATGGAAGTTATTCCTATGAAAGTGAGTCCCATATGCAAGGAAACTCTAATGATCTCGACGATATAAATAAAAAATACAGACATTTGTGGGTTCAATGCGAAAATTGTTATGGATTAAATTATAAGAAATTTTTGAGATCAAAATTGAATATTTGTGAACAATGTGGATATCATTTGAAAATGAGCAGTTCAGACAGAATCGAACTTTCGATTGATCCGGGCACTTGGGCTCCTATGGATGACGACATGGTTTCTGTGGATCCCATTGAATTTCATTCGGAGGAGGAACCTTATCAAGATCGTATTGATTCTTATCAAAAAAGGACAGGGTTAACCGAGGCTGTTCAAACAGGCATAGGTCAATTAAAAGGTATTCCCATAGCAATTGGGGTTATGGATTTTCAGTTCATGGGGGGAAGTATGGGATCCGTAGTAGGTGAGAAACTAACCCGTTTGATCGAATATGCTACTAATAGATCTCTACCTGTTATTATAGTGTGTGCTTCCGGAGGAGCGCGCATGCAAGAAGGAAGTTTGAGTTTGATGCAAATGGCAAAAATATCTTCCGCTTCATATAATTATCAATTAAATAAAAAGTTATTATATGTATCAATCCTTACATCTCCTACAACCGGCGGGGTGACCGCTAGTTTTGGTATGTTAGGAGATATCATTATTGCCGAACCTAATGCCTATATTGCGTTTGCGGGTAAAAGAGTAATTGAACAAACATTGAATAAGACAGTACCCGATGGTTCACAATCGGCTGAGTATTTATTCCAGAAAGGCTTATTCGACCCAATCGTACCACGTAATCTTTTAAAAGGTGTTCTGAGTGAGTTATTTCAACTTCACGGTTTCTTTCCCGTGAATAAAAATTCAATCAAGTAGAGCATTAAAATGAAATTCAGTTTTTTTTTTCCAGATCTATTTTCTTGCTACCTATATTCATGATTAGTGATCGGGAAGACTCTATCAACAGTATAAAAGAATTCATTCTATCTTACCGGAAATTGAAATTAGGAAAAAAAAAGGAATGTTCTCTTCTTACGTATTTATTATAGATATTGAATAGTATATATATTGAATAGATATTGAAGAATTCAAATATAGAAAATATAGAATTGAAATCTTGCGTTTTTCTATATCCCCATACCATATCCCCGGGGAACTCCCATTTTTACTAGGAATTCATGTTGGATCGGGTTCATTAGAATCCTTACTTGTAAGAAACTCTTTCATTCGTTATTAGAAGATAAGGACAAAAGAACAAGAATAATAAATAGAAAAGTAAATAGATACACCTAATTTAGTTCTATTTTTCTTGTACCTATTATTATATACTTAGAATCAATATACTTATGATAAGATATCTTTATAACAGGTACAAATCAAATATTAAATCGAGGTATCTAGTCTATGACAACTTTCAACTTCCCCTCTTTTTTTGTGCCTTTAGTGGGCCTAGTATTTCCGGCAATTGCAATGGCCTCTTTATCTATTCATGTTCAAAAAAACAAAATTGTCTAAATCCGATGGGACCAAATCTCATCAATTTCTTGCAAGAATTTTACTTGGATCATAATACAGATATCCATTTATTGGAATATGGTAAACATGCGGCTTCTTCCGAACACAAGTGAAAGAGCGGTTATGTGCGTGGAAACATTATATATCGATAAATGCATTAGAGCTTTTTTGAAAATCGATCAGCAGAGATCTGAAATGGAAAGTTAATATATCTATATGTACGTATATACCCATAGTAGGATCCTATGACGGGGATTTTCTTTTTTTATATCGATATATCGAACCGATTCTATGAATTATTACTAATGATTCATATCACAATAGTGCTAGTTGATGAGAGTTACTTCGGGAACAAAACATAAAGTCAAATTCATTTGGGTTATTCTCTCAATTCCAATAAAATGCAACTGGATCTAGTATGAACTGGCGATCAGAACGTATAT